GTTCCTTGGTCATTCGTTGATTGTTCCTTGGTCATTCGTTGATTGTTCCTTGGTCATTCGTTGATTGTTCCTTGGTCATTCGTTGATTGTTCGTTAGCTGTAATTGGAGTATATGTTTTGGGATTTCTAGGGCAATGCAAGTTAGGATTGGTAGATGGGGTAAGTTCGAGTTGTTTAGTACGTAGTATGGAGGGAATGGGGGAGGTGGGTAGTAGTAGGAAGGTTTAGGGGTTTATTGGTGGTTTATTAGGAGACTTGATGTGTTGTGTGTGTATTGTTTGTTTTTTAATGTAACTCCAGTGCTGATGGTTGAATGTGAAACAACAAACTAAATGAAATAAAATTGAAGGGATAAATAGAGGAATAAACAAACAAACAAACAAACAATCAAACAAATAAACAACAAACAAACGAACGATCAACGAACGTTTACGAACGTTTAGTTGAAAGTTAGCCGTGTTGTTTAAAAAGTTAGAGGAAATAAACAGAGTAAATTGATAGAAATTTATGCCCATCAAGCATTCATCTAATAGCAACTTTAATGTGACTTGTGGACACGCCATAACCAAGTGTTTTAAGAGGTGCATCGCGCGGGGGAAGTCTCTAGTATGCCTTTATACCATTACATTAAGCTAAGTTATGGAAAACAAAGTGCATCAGTGTCAAGGTGATACCAGTTACCCGTAAGCCGTAACGCCAGCAGGACCTGAGATCGAGATTAGGTGATAACGCATAATTTAGGTGCAGGATATAAACCAATTCACCCGTTGCACTTGAAGGGCAACCTGCAGAGAGAGAGAGAAAAGAGAACCAAAGGCGCCAAGGTCGGGGAATGCCGCGATCACGGACTGAAATGGTGAGATTTGACCCCGACCAGATGTATCGGTGAAGAGCAAGTTTAAGGGATTTGTCAAGTTGTGGCCCTGAAATAGGAACCAGAGGCGCAAAAGAGCAAGTCGTGCTAGGGTGTAGGGGGAAAGAATGGGCCTGAAGCTAGTCGTGATGGATCCTACTCGCGTCGAGTTGCTGATTTCACGTGAGGTGCGAAGTTAATAAATAACCTGGTACCTGCTTTATGTACCCGGGAGATGTCGCATGATATGGACGATACCAATCATAGTGGGTATTCGCGCACTTCCGTGTGTAAGAAGGAGGTAGGCATAAGCTAGAGAAATAAAGTCTTTTGCCCGATGACGGTAGTTTCAGTAGTCCCTGATATCATACATGTTGGGTGCTCTGGAAGGATAGATGTGTTTAAGGTATTTCTGCCCGATTGTCATATATGTCAAGGTTACATGGATATTTAGCGGAACGTTTGAATGGTATGTGGGGTTATATTTTGGAGATAGTATGTATGCCTGAGTATAAATATATGTGTTTTTACACTGAATATTAAGGGGTTAGCTAGGTACATGTGGAGGCTTAATATGGTAAATAAATTGATGCACTGCAATACATAGGACATAATGCGGGGGGGGGRGGGGGGGGGGGGGGTTTCCTGCATTATGTCCTATGTTTTCTTTAGTTTCTGTAGTTGAAGTTTACAACGGCGGTTTTTCAGGCCGTAGTTCTTGGAGAGAAGCCAAGCAGAAATTGCTATGACTTATCTCGTGCTTTTTTTAGGGTTGGGTTTCATTTTGGGCGGGTTAGGAGTGGCATCGAATCCTTCTCCTTACTATGGGGTTGTTGGGTTGGTAGTAGCGTCTGTTGCTGGTTGTGGGTGGTTATTGAGTTTGGGGGCGTCATTTGTGTCGCTGGTCTTGTTTATGATTTATTTAGGGGGAATGTTAGTGGTGTTTGTGTATTCAGTGTCCTTAGCGGCTGATCCGTTTCCTATGGCTTGAGGGGATTGGCGTACTGTGGGTTATGGCATGGGGTTTATTTTGGTGCTCGCTATTGGGATGGTTGTTGGAGGTTTTGTTGAGGAGTGGAAGCTGGGGTTGGTGACTGTTGATAGTGAGGGAATGCTTTCTGTTCGGTTGGATTTTAGTGGGGTTGCTATGTTTTATTCGTGTGGGGCCGGAATATTTTTGGTGGCAGGGTGGGGGTTGTTGTTGACATTGTTTGTGGTATTGGAGGTTGTTCGGGGGTTGTCTCGAGGCGCAGTTCGGGCGGTTTAGGGGGGGGGTCAGAAGATAGTTTAGTGTAGAACACCAGCTTTGGGAGTTGGAGGTGAGGGTTTAACTCCCTCTTTTCTGATGGGGTAAGAAAGGAGGGAGTGGGGAASTCTTCATTCTTCGGTTTACAAGACCGATGTTTTTATAAACTATTAGAGTTTAGTAGTTGAGTAGCTTGTTTTCTAGGGCTCCAATGACAGGGAATAGGATGAGGAGGATGGAGAAGTAGGTGAAAGAGGCTAGTTGGCCAATGATAATGAATGGGTGCTCTACGGGCTGACTCCCCACTCATGTCAGGATGAGAAGGTTGGTGATTAAGATTCAGAATAGGAGCTGGGAGAGGGGACGAAAGATTATTGAACGTTGTTTGGACTTGTGGAGTAGGGGACTAAGGAACAGAATTAGTACTGAGGCAGCTAGGGCTAGGACTCCCCCAAGCTTGTTGGGGATAGAGCGTAGGATGGCGTACGCAAATAGGAAATATCACTCGGGCTTGATGTGTGGAGGTGTGACTAGTGGGTTTGCGGGTGTAAAGTTTTCTGGGTCTCCTAAGAGGTTGGGGGAGAATAGAGCTAGGGTTATTAGGGGGAGGAGTATTAGTATGAAGCCAAGAATGTCTTTTAGGGAAAAGTAGGGGTGGAATGGGATTTTGTCGCAGTTGGAAGAGATGCCTAGTGGATTGTTTGAGCCGGATTCATGTAAGAATGTGAGGTGGATGATGGTGAGGCCAGCAATTATGAAGGGGAGGAGGAAGTGGAGGGTGAAGAATCGTGTTAGTGTGGGATTATCTACTGAGAAGCCACCTCAGGCTCATTCGACAATGGTTTGGCCGATGTAGGGGATGGCGGAGAATAGGTTGGTAATAACTGTGGCACCTCAAAATGATATCTGTCCTCAGGGTAGGACATACCCTACGAAGGCGGTTGCTATTAGGGTTAGTAGGAGGATGACTCCTGTGTTTCATGTCTCTTTGTACAAGTAGGAGCCGTAGTAGAGTCCTCGTCCAATGTGTAGGTAGATGCAGATGAAGAAGAATGAAGCTCCGTTTGCGTGGAGATTGCGGATTAGTCAGCCATATTGGACGTTTCGACATGTGTGGGCGACGGATGAGAAAGCCAGGGTAGTGTCTGCGGTATAGTGCGCAGCTAGTAGTAGGCCTGTTAGGATTTGGGTTAGTAGGCAAATACCCAGTAGGGATCCGAAGTTTCATCAGGCAGAGATGTTTGAGGGGGTTGGAAGGTCGATTAGAGAGTTGTTGATTGTTTTTAGTAGGGGGTGGTGTTTTCGTGGGTTGGGGGCCATTGGTTTTTGGGTCTGTGGAGTGATAGGACAATAATGAGGACGGATAGTGCGAAGGATTCTAGGTAGGTTTTGATTAGGCCGGTGTGGAGGTTGATTGTGGTTTTGGTTGCTATGAGTTGGAGATTGGCAAGTCCTTCGGGGCCTATTTTTTTGTACCAGGATAGGTCGGTTAAGTGCGAGGCAAATTTTTGCCCGGCGTATAGTAAGCTTGTAGAGCTAAGTCGGTGAGTTAGGGGGTTGAAGTATCCTAATGAGGAGGAGAAGTTTATGGAGCTGTTCTGTTTTGGGTGGGTTAGTATGTGGGTTATGTTGGAGAGTTCCAGGGCTAGGGCAATTCCTAGGATGGTGACGAGGGCGGCGGCGGTTTTTGTAAGTGTTGGTATAGTCATGGGGGGGTTCTTTGTGGGGAGGATGTAGGATGTAATGAGTAGTCCAGCTATGATGCTACCTAGAGCGAGGCGAGTGATTGGGCTGGTAATTGCTCGGTTGTTTTCATTTATTGGGGTGGTTGGAGGTATTCGGGTAAATCCTGTTTGGACGAGCAGGGTCATGCGGAGGCTGTAGGTTGCGGTGAAGGAGGTGGCTGTAAGGGTTAAGAGTAATGCTCAGGTATTAAGATAGGATGTGTTTAGGCTTTCGATGATGGGGTCTTTTGAATAGAATCCTGCCAGGAATGGAGTTCCTATTAGGGCCAGGTTGCCGATGGTTAGACAGGAGGTGGTTGTGGGTAGGGTTTTTTGTAGGGACCCTATCTTTCGAATATCTTGTTCTCCGTTGAGACTGTGGATGATTGAGCCTGAGCAGAGGAAGAGCATAGCTTTAAAGAAGGCGTGCGTAGAGATGTGTAGGAAGGCTAGTTGTGGGAGGTTCAGTCCGATTGTAACTATTATCAGGCCTAGTTGGCTTGATGTAGAAAAGGCGATAATTTTTTTGATATCGTTCTGTGTGAGGGCACATGTTGCGGCGAATAGTGTCGATAAGGCCCCCAGACATAGGCAGAGGGTGAGGGCGGTTTGGTTGCTGGCTAGTATGGGGTGTGTGCGGATGAGTAGAAAGATTCCTGCAACTACTATTGTGCTGGAGTGGAGAAGGGCGGAAACTGGGGTTGGACCTTCTATGGCAGCTGGCAGTCAAGGGTGGAGGCCAAACTGGGCGGATTTTCCCATGGCAGCTAGAATGAGGCCTAGTAGGGGGAGGGTGGGGGTTTGGGTGGTGGAGAAGGCTTGTTGAATTTCTCAGGAATTTATGGTTGAGGCAAGTCATGCTATGCTTAGGATGAGGCCAATGTCTCCAATTCGATTGTATAATACGGCTTGGAGGGCGGCTGTATTGGCTTCTGTTCGGCCCTGTCATCAGCCGATTAATAGGAATGACATAATTCCGACTCCCTCTCAGCCGATGAACAGTAGGAATATGTTGTTGGCAGTGGTTAGTACAAGTATAGCAATTAAGAATGCTAGGAGGTAAGAGAAGAATTTTGTGATATATGGCTCTGCGCTTATGTATCATGTTGCAAATTGAAGGATGGATCATGTAACAAATAGTGCAATGGGGAGAAATATTAGAGAGTATTGGTCTATTTTGAAGCTAAGTGGGATTTTGAAGTTTGTGATGAATTTTCATTCTAGGTAGGAAGTGATGCTTTCTGAGCCTGAGTATATGAAGAGTGTTATTGGCACTAGGCTTGTTAGGAATGCTGTTTTGACAGTGTGTGTAATGGTAGCTGGAGAGTTTTGGAAGTTTTTTGATATGAGCGGGAGTAGGGTCGGTGTGAGAATGATTGTAAGTGTTAGGAGGACAGTGGTGTTGAGGAGTAGGGCAGGTTCCACTGCTTTTACTTGGACTTGCACCAAGATGAATGGCTCCTAAGACCAGTGGATTGCTGTTATCCTTTAAAAGCAAGGGGGCTGAGGTTTTAGACTCAGATACAGGAATTAGCAGTTCTTGTTGGTTGAACCTCCCCTCGGCAGGTAAGAAGGGTTTAACTTCTATTTTTAGGATCACAGTCTAATGTTTGGGTTAAACTATATCTGCATGAGAGGGTTCCGGAAATAAGATCCGGCTTTAGAATGAGGAGTAGTATGGGGATGATGTGGAGTGCTATAAGGAGGTGCTCTCGTGTGGTTGAATTTTGGATGGACGTGATGTGGGTAGGAAGGGCCCCTCGTTGGGTTATTAGTAGTATAAATAGGGTGTATGATGCGGTGAGTAGAGTTGCAGTTCCGGTTAAGATAATTGTGGGTGTGGATCAGTTGAATAGAGCGACTATAATGGTTAATTCTGCTATCAAGTTTGTTGTTGGGGGGAGGGCTATGTTTGTGAGGTTGGCTAGGAGTCATCAAGTAGCTATTAATGGTAGGAGAGGTTGCAGGCCTCGTGTTAGGATTAGGATTCGGCTGTGTGTTCGCTCATAATTTGTGTTGGCTAGGCAGAATAGTATGGAGGAGGTTAGTCCGTGGGAGATTATAAGGATTATTGCGCCTGAGAATGCTCAGTGAGTTTGGATCATGCTTGCAGCGATGACGAGGCCTATATGGCTTACGGAGGAGTAAGCAATGAGAGATTTAAGGTCTGTTTGGCGTAAACAGATTGAGCTGGTTATTAGTGCACCCCATAGGGCCAAGGTGATGAATGGGTAGTGTAAGAGGCCAGAGAGGGGGCTTATTAGGAGGGTGACTCGTATGATGCCATATCCGCCCAGCTTTAGGAGTAGGGCGGCGAGTAATATTGAGCCTGCAATGGGGGCTTCAACATGGGCTTTAGGCAGCCACAGGTGCAGGCCGTATAGGGGTGCTTTTACTATGAACGCCATTAATAGGGCTAGGCTTGATAGGAGGTTGGTTCAGGAGTTGTCGAGGATAGGGTGGGTTAGTTTGAGCATTGTAAGGTGTAATGTGCCGATTTGTATGTGTAGGTACAGGATTGTGACGAGTAGCGGGAGGGAACTTATGAGTGTATAGAATAGTAAGTAGATGCCGGCGCTTAAACGTTCGGGCTGGCTTCCTCAACGTGTAATGAGAATTAAGGTGGGGATGAGAGTTGCTTCAAATGAGATATAAAATAGTATTAGTTCCGTGGATGAGAAGGCTAGGATGATGAAAGGTTGAATTGTGATTAGGGCTAGGATGAAAATTCGTTTTCGTGTGAGGGGTTCGTGTTGAAGGTGGTTTTGGCTTGCAATGATTATGAGAGGTAGAAGCCAGCAGGATAGGACTAGTAAGGGGGATGAAATTTGGTCGATGCCAGTTCATGGGGTTAGGCTCTTATGGGGGTGATATGTTGGAAGTAGTCACTGGAGACTGAGTGTGGCAATTAGGAGGCCATGTATAGTGGTATTTGTCCACAGGAATTTTTGGGGGGACAGGAGGGCTGTGGGTAGTAGTATGATTGTGGGGAGGATGATTTTTAGCATTGTAAGAGGTTTAGGTTGTGTAGGTGGTCGGAGCCGTGAGTTCGTGTGGAAGCTACTAGTATTGCTAAGCCTGCTCCTGCTTCACACGCTGAGAATGCCAATATGAGTACGGGTATGAGGGTGAATGATGTTGCTTGGTTTTCAATGGGCCAGATAGCTAGTGCGAGGTATATGGACAGCATCATGCTTTCTAAGCATAGTAGGGCAGAGATTAGGTGGGTTCGGTGGAAGGCTAATCCTAAGCTGCTTAGGATGAAAGCTGAGTAGAAGCTTAGGTGTAGAAGTGACATAAAGAAAGTCATAGGGACGGGCTATGGTCTGTTGAGTCGAAATCAACTGTCTTGATTAGACTAACTTTCTGTTACTCTGCCCACTCTAGGCCCCCCTGTATTCATTCATAGATTAGTCCTAATGTTAGTAGGAGAATGAGGATGGAAGCTCAGATGAGCGTGGTGGTGGGGGATTGGAGTTGGCTGGCTCATGGGAGGGGGAGGAGGAGAGCAATTTCTAGGTCGAAAAGAAGGAATAGGATTGCTACTGAGAAAGAATCGGATTGAGAAAGGAAGTCGAGCGGATCCGAGCGGGTCGAAGCCGCATTCGTATGGGGATAGTTTTTCTGAGTCTGGGTTTATTTGGGCGAGTCAGAAGTTTAATGTGGTTAGAAGGATACATAGAGTGAGGGATAGGGTGAGTATGAATGTGATTATGTTAATTGCTCTTCTCTGGAGTTGCACCAGATTTTAAGGATTGGAAGTCGATTGTAATTGATATACTAGAAGAGCAGGATCCTCATCAGTAGATGGTTATGTAGAGGAATAATCAGATGACGTCTACGAAATGTCAGTATCAGGCTGCTGCTTCGAATCCAAAGTGGTGGTCTGATGTAAAATGGAATTTAATTAATCGTAGGAGGCAGACTGATAGGAAGGAGGATCCAATGATTACGTGGAGGCCATGGAATCCTGTAGCGACGAAGAAGGTTGAGCCATATACACCATCAGCGATGGAAAAGGGGGCTTCGTAGTACTCTATGGCCTGAAGTGCGGTGAAGTAGAACCCTAGCAGAATGGTTAGGGTGAGTGCATGGATTGCTTGTTTTCGGTTGCCCTCTGTGATGCTGTGGTGTGTTCATGTGACGGTTACACCTGAGGCGAGTAGGATGGCTGTGTTTAGTAGGGGGACTTCTAGAGGATTGAGCGGGTTGATTCCCGTTGGGGGTCATTGTCCGCCTAGCTCTGGAGTGGGGGCTAGGCTTGAGTGGAAGAAGGCCCAGAAGAAGCCTAGGAAGAAGAATGCTTCTGATGTGATGAACAGGATTATTCCGTATCGTAAACCTTTTTGTACGGTAGGGGTGTGGTGGCCTTGGAATGTGCTTTCTCGTACAATATCTCGTCATCATTGTAGTATGACCAGTATTATGGAGAGTAGTCCTAGGGCTAGGAGATATGATGAGTTGTAGTGGAATCATATGATCAATCCGGAGGTAGTAAGTAGAGCGGCTGTTGCTCCGAAAATGGGTCAGGGGCTTGGGTCTACTATGTGGTAGGAGTGGGCTTGGTGGGCCATTAAATGTTTTCTTGTAAGTAGAGGCTTAGGAGAAGAACGAAGACATAGGCTTGGATTATGGCTACTGCTACCTCTAGAATGGTTAGTAGGAATAAGATTAGTGCTGTTAGGATTGAAACTGTGGGTATGATGGGGAGGAGGGCGGTGGTGGCTGTGGAGATGAGTTGGATGAGTAGGTGGCCTGCTGTGAGATTGGCTGTGAGGCGTACTCCTAAGGCTAGTGGGCGAATTAATAGGCTTGTGGTTTCAATCATGATAAGGGCTGGGATTAGTGGTGTTGGTGTACCTTCGGGTAGGAGATGGCCTAGGGAGGTTGAAGGTTGGTTTCGTAAACCTGTGAGAAGCGTGGCAAGTCAGAGTGGGAATGCTAGTGCTATGTTCATTGATAACTGAGTGGTTGGAGTGAATGTATACGGGAGAAGGCCTAATAGGTTGACTATAAGTAGGAGTACTATTAATGAGGTTAGGGGTAAAGCTCATTTGTGGCCATTTTTGCTTAGAGGGATTATTAGTTGTTTTGTGATAAGGTGGAAGAGTCAAAGTTGGAGGGTGGAGAGGCGATTAGTAATTCAGCGGCTGTTGGGGGTGGGGAGTAATAGGGTAGGGAATAGTATTGAGAGGAGGATTAGTGGGATTCCTAGGAGGCACGGGCTTGTGAATTGGTCAAAAAAGCTTAGGTTCATGGTCAAATTCAGGGCGTTGTTTTTGTGGTGGTTGGGGTTTTGTTGGAGGGAGGATTAGTGGAGGTGAATGTTAGGAGTTTGGGTTGGATAATTAGGGAGAAGGTCAGTCATGTTAGAAGTATGATGAAGAACCATGGGTTTGGGTTTAGTTGTGGCATGTCATTAAGGAGGGGCTGGCAGTCCTCTTTCTCTAGCTTAAAAGGCTAGCGCTGGTGTATAGCTTCTTAATGATTAGGAGGATAGTAGTGTTGATCAGGATTCGAAGTGGGAGAGGGGAGTTGATTCTACTACAATTGGCATGTAGCTGTGATTGGCTCCACAGATTTCTGAGCATTGGCCGTAGAAGATTCCAGGTCGGGTAGTGATAAATGATGTTTGGTTTAGTCGTCCGGGAATTGCATCGGTTTTTACTCCTAGTGAGGGAACTGCTCAAGAATGTAGGACATCATCGGCAGTGATGATGACACGAATTGGAGATTCCATGGGAATAACAACACGGTGGTCTACTTCTAGCAGTCGGAAGTGTCCTGGGGGAAGCTCTGTGGTTGGGGTTATGTATGAATCAAATGTCAAGTCTTTGAAGTCTGTGTATTCGTAGGATCAGTATCATTGATGGCCGATAGCTTTTAGGGTTAGGTCGGGCTCGTCAATTTCGTCTATTATGTACAAGATCTGTAGTGATGGGAGGGCAAGTAAGACAAGGACAATGGCTGGCAGGATTGTTCAAATTAGTTCAACTTCTTGTGCATCGACAGTGTTTGAAGATAGTTTTTCTATTAGCATGAGTGCTAAGAGGTAAAGGACTAAGCTGCAGATTGCTAGGGCGACTATTAGGGCATGGTCGTGGAATTCAACAAGTTCTTCTATGATGGGGGATGAGGCGTCTTGAAATCCGAGTTGTGAGTGGTTGGCCATTATGAGAGGTACAGGATTTTCACCTGTGATTTAGTCTTGACAAGGCTATGTAATTGGTTTACTAACGTCTCATAAGAAAGAAGCATAAGCGGTTAGATGCGGTTGGCTTGAAACCAGCGTACGAGGGTTCGACTCCTTCCTTTCTTGTACCTGAACAAAGGCTGGTTCTTCGAAAGTGTGGTAGGGAGGTGGGCAGCCGTGAATTCATTCGATGTTTGTAGAAGTTAGTTCTGGGTGTAGAACTTTGCGTTTAGATGCGAAAGCTTCTCAGATGATGAATATTAATATGATTACGGCTGTTATTGAGATTAGTGAGCCGATGGAGGACATGGTGTTTCATAGGGTGTAGGCATCTGGGTAGTCTGAGTATCGTCGTGGTATGCCGGCAAGCCCTAGGAAGTGTTGGGGGAAGAATGTTAGGTTTACACCGGTGAATATGACCCCAAAGTGGGCTTTAGCTCATGAGGGGTGTAGGGTGTATCCTGTGAATAGCGGGAATCAGTGGGTAAATCCTGCTAGGATGGCAAAGACAGCTCCCATTGAGAGGACGTAGTGGAAGTGAGCGACTACGTAGTATGTGTCGTGTAGGGCGATGTCTAGGGAGGAGTTTGCTAGGACAATTCCTGTTAGGCCTCCAATGGTGAAGAGAAAGATGAAGCCTAGTGCCCATAGCATAGGCGGGTCTCATTTGATGGTTCCTCCGTGGAGTGTGGCTAGTCAGCTGAAGACTTTGATGCCTGTTGGGATGGCAATGATTATGGTGGCGGATGTGAAGTATGCTCGGGTGTCTACGTCTATGCCTACTGTGAATATGTGATGGGCTCAAACAATAAAACCTAGGAACCCAATAGATAGTATGGCTCATACTATTCCTATGTAGCCGAAGGGCTCTTTTTTGCCTGCGTAGTAGGCTACTACGTGGGAGATAATTCCGAAGCCTGGTAGAATTAGGATGTAGACTTCGGGATGGCCGAAGAATCAGAAAAGGTGTTGGTATAGTACTGGATCACCTCCGCCAGCGGGGTCGAAGAATGTGGTGTTTAGGTTTCGGTCTGTGAGTAGCATGGTGATACCGGCGGCGAGAACTGGGAGGGATAGAAGAAGGAGGACGGCGGTAATGAGGACTGATCATACGAATAGGGGGGTTTGATATTGTGAGAGGGCTGGCGGTTTTATGTTGATAGCAGTTGTGATAAAATTGATAGCCCCTAGGATGGAGGAGACGCCTGCAAGATGGAGGGAGAAGATGGCCAAGTCCACGGAAGCTCCGGCGTGGGCTAGGTTGCCAGCTAGGGGAGGGTACACGGTTCATCCTGTTCCTGCACCGGCTTCGACTGTGGAGGAGGCTAGCAGGAGGAGAAAGGAGGGGGGTAGGAGTCAGAAGCTTATGTTGTTCATTCGTGGGAATGCTATGTCGGGGGCGCCAATTATGAGGGGTACTAGTCAATTTCCGAAGCCTCCGATTATGATTGGTATGACTATGAAGAAGATTATTACGAAGGCGTGGGCGGTGACGATTACGTTGTAGATTTGGTCGTCTCCCAGGAGAGTGCCAGGTTGTCCAAGTTCTGCGCGGATGAGTAGGCTGAGTGCGGTGCCAACTATTCCAGCTCATGCGCCGAAGATTAGGTACAGAGTGCCAATGTCTTTGTGGTTAGTGGAGAATAATCATCGGTTGATCAGGGTCACAGGTAAGATGGCTGAGTGTTTAAGGCGTTAGGCTGTAGTCCTTTTTACAGAGGTTGAATTCCTCTTCTTATCGGCTCTGTGGTGAAAGTTTCATAGTGAGTTGCAAGCTCATTGATGCATGTTAAGAGTGCCAGAGTCTGGTAGATAGAAGCCTGTTGGTTTAGGCATCTGGCTGTTAACCAGGGGTTTATGGGATCGAGGCCCATCTATCTAGTTAAGGCCCTAGCTTAATTAAAGCGTCTGAGTTGCATTTAGAGGATGTAGGTTAGTGTCCTGCGGGTCTTAGCAGAAACTAAGAGGGTTTAACTCTTGTTTAGGGCTTTGAAGGCCCTTGGTTTAGGTCGATCCTAAGTTTCTAAAGGATGGTGGGGATTATGGGGGAGAGTGGGAGGAGTAGGACGGTTAAAGAGGTCAGGGAGGCAATTAGGGTACTTGTTGTTTTATTTGTGTGCCACTGTTTTATGTGGTTTGTAGTGTTTGGTGGTAGGGTGATTGTTGAGTGGTATGCAAGGCGGAGGTAGAAGAACAGTCCAAGCAGTGAGAGTATGGCTATAATTATGGCTGCTGCGGTTATTTCTTGTTTAGTGAGTTCATGGATGATGAGTCATTTAGGTAGGAAGCCTGTTAGTGGTGGGAGGCCTGCTAGTGAGAGTAAGGTTAGTATCAAAGTTGCGTTTAGCATGGGGGTTTTTGTTCATGAGGTTATTATTGTTGTTAGCTTGAGTACTTTAGTTGTGTTAAGGGTGAGAAATACTGTGGAGGTTATTAAGGAGTACAGATAGAAGGTTAGTAGGGTGAGGCTTGGGTTAAAGATGATGATGATTGCTATTCAGCCTATGTGTGAGATGGAAGAGAAAGCTAGGATTTTTCGGATTTGGGTCTGGTTTAGCCCCATTCAGCCTCCTAGGGTCGCTGAGATAATGGCTATGGTGGTTAGCAGGGTGGGATTTAGTGAGGGGGATGTCAGAAAGAGAATAGTGACTGGGGGAAACTTTAAAATTGTTGATAGTAGCAGTGCGGTGGTTATGGAGGAGCCTTGGAGTACTTCTGGAAATCAAAAGTGGAATGGTACTAGTCCCAGTTTTATTGCAATTGCGATTGTCAGTAGAAGACATGATATAGGGTGGGTGAGTTGAGTGATGTCTCATTGTCCAGTGGCTCAAGCATTGGTTATACTTGAGAAGAGAAGCAATGCTGAAGCTGCTGCTTGAATTAGGAAGTATTTAATTGTGGCTTCAATGGCTCGTGGGTGGTGGGATTTTGAGATGAGGGGAATGATGGCGAGGGTGTTAATTTCTAATCCAGTTCAGGCTATTATTCAGTGATTGCTCGAGATGGTAATAGTTGTCCCTAGGAGTAGGCTTAGGGTTGAGATTAATTTTGTATGTGGGCTCATTAGTAGAGGAGGGAGTTAAACCATCATTTTCGGGGTATGGGCCCGATAGCTTTGTTAGCTGACCCTACTAGAAAATAATATAAAGGAAGTATAGGGAGTTTTGATCTCCCCTGTGTAGGTTCGAGTCCTACTTTTCTAAGGCTTGTAGGAAATGAGAGGGTTAGTATACCTCTATGTTCACTTTATCATAGTGACCCTTGATGTTCAGGCACATTTCCTTTGTTCGAGTACATTTTCTTAGGTAAGGTGGGAGACCTGCATAGGAGACGGGCATGCTGGTGTGCCAAAGACATAGGGCTAGTGTTAGTGGCAAGAAGCTCTTTCAGAGAAGGTGTATAAGTTGGTCGTAGCGGAATCGTGGGTAGGAGGCGCGAATTCATAGGAAACCAGAGGAGAGAAGAAGGGTTTTTGTAGCTAGGATCGTGGGGAACAATTCTGAAGGTGGGTTGAGTGAGCTTGGGTTTAGGAATAGGATGGAGGTTAAGGTGTTTATTAGAATGATGTTTGCATGTTCGGCTACGAAGAGGAGGGTGAATGGGCCTGCGGCATATTCTACATTGAAACCCGAGACTAGTTCGGATTCTCCCTCTGTGAGGTCGAATGGAGCACGATTAGTTTCGGCAAGGGTGGAGATGTATCATATCATTGCGAGGGGTCAGGAAGAAAAGATGAGATATAGGGGTTCTTGGGTGGTGGCGAGGGTACTTAGGGTGTAGTTTCCGCTTAATATGATTACGGATAAGAGGATGATGGCCAAAGTTACTTCGTAGGAGATGGTTTGTGCTACTGCTCGTAATGCGCCTATGAGAGCATATTTTGAATTGGAGGCTCAGCCAGACCATAAGATCGAGTAGACTGCAAGACTCGACATGGCTAGGAGAAAGAGCAGGCCTAGGTTAAGATCGGTAAGAGAGAAGGGGAGGGGAAGGGGAATTCAAATTGTAATAGCTAGGAGGAGGGCTAACATGGGGGTTAGAATGAAGAGGATTGGGGAGGAGGTGGAGGGGCGGATAGGTTCTTTGATAAATAGTTTTACCCCATCTGCTACTGGTTGAAGTAACCCAAAAGGTCCTACAATGTTTGGGCCTTTTCGAGCTTGTATGTAGCTTAGGACCTTTCGTTCCACTAATGTCAGGAAGGCCACAGCAAGTAGGATGGGTACGACGTATGATAGGGACATAATGAGGTAAATTACAATCATGGGTAGATAGTTGAGCTAGGGAGAGGATTTGAACCTCTGGGTAAAGGGCTTAAGCCTTTTGCATTTACCAAACTCTGCCACGCTAGCGATCCTTTTCTAGGATTGGTAGTTATGGGAGGTCTCTTGGTAATTTAGTTGAGGTCATTACTTAGAGAGGGGGCGTGCATTGGTGTATTGGCCCCATTTTTCCGGTCCTTTCGTACTAGGAAAAGTTGGTCATAGATAGAAACCGACCTGGATTACTCCGGTCTGAACTCAGATCACGTAGGACTATTAATCGTTGAACAAACGAACCCTTAATAGCTGCTGCACCATTAGGATGTCCTGATCCAACATCGAGGTCGTAAACCCCCTTGTCGATATGGGCTCTTGGAGGGGATTGCGCTGTTATCCCTGGGGTAGCTTGGTCCATTGCTCAATTGTATTGGGTCTGGTTACTGTTAGTACGTTGAGGGGTTGCTCTTAGTTAAGAGGAGGTGGTCTTATTTTTGGAGGGTTTGTTTTTCTCCAAGGTCGCCCCAACCGAAAAATGCAAGCCAGCGTTTGCTGTGATGGTGGGCCTTATAGGTTTGATTTTGTTGTGGGGTGGCTGCTGATTTTTAAGTTCCACAGGGTCTTCTCGTCTTATGTGTTTATCCCTGCTTTTGCACAGGGAGATCAATTTCACGGATTATCTGCAAGAGACAGTTAAGACCTCGTTTAGCCATTCATACAAGTCTCGATTTATGGGACAATTGATTGCGCTACCTTCGCACGGTTAGGATACCGCGGCCGTTAAACGTGAAGTCACTGGGCAGGCATCACCTTCAATACTTGTCAGGCTGAAGGCTATGTTTTTGGTAAACAGTCGGGCCTTAGGGTTTGCCTAGTTCCTTTAGCAGATTTTAATCTTTCTAGTGGGCGCTCCTGGGTTGGGCTAACAGAGGGTGAAATACACAATCTTGTTGGTGTGGGAGTATTAGTTGTCTGTTAATAATGTGAGGGGAATGTAAGTTTGCGCTTAAGAGGGGTGTACCCTAGTTACTCATTCTAGTATTAATTCTCCTATTATTATAGGTTAACCTGCTGGTGGGAAGGGAATCGCGTGGTACTGGGATTTTTGGGGGGAAATAGAGCTTTGACGCATTCTTTGTTGGTGGCTGCTTGAAGGCCCACAGTGGTTGTTGGTTGGGTTGAAGGATATCCGCTAGGGAAGGTTGTATTCTCTTTTAAAGGAGCTGTACCTCCTTTAAGTTACTCTTGACCGTCTTCATTGGGGTAGCCGGAGGTCCTTAGGGAGAAGTGTCAAGGCGGGACTTAGATCCATTTCGCAGGTAACCAGCTATCACCCAGCTCGATTGGCTTTTCACCTCTACTAACAAGTCATCCCACTCTTTTGCAACAGAGACGGGTTCGCTCAAGGATAGCTGCTTGTAAGTAGCTCGCTTGGGTTTCGGGGTGGCAAGCTTAAGGCCGCTTTGCTTGGTTGTTCTTACTAGATCATGATGCAAGAGGTACAAGGGTTTATCTTTGCTATTTGTTGCTTGGCTTATTCACTGTTATTTCATCTTTCCCTTACGGTACAAGTCTCTATTGCGCCTAATAGCCTTTTCTATCGCCTATACTAAGTTGGGAGAATGGTTTAGTCTAAGGGTTGAATTGATTTTTAAGTACATTTGATTGCAGGTGGTCGGGCTAGATCTGGGCTTCAAGACGACCTGGGGTGTAGCAGGTATCTTTCAGGTGTAAGCTGAATGCTTTCACATTATAGCTACGTCTTGGTGTACTAAGTGCACCTTCCGGTACACTTACCTTGTTACGACTTACCTCATCTTTGGCGGGTGGCGTATTATTTATTGGGGTCTAAAGCTTGTGAGGAGGGTGACGGGCGGTATGTACGTGCCTCAGRGCCGGTTTAAAGGGGGCTTTATTATCCCGCTTTACTGCTAAATCCGCCTTCCGGGAGTTATTTCACACTCCCTTCCGTTAAGGTTGGGGGTTTTCTAAGTTAGAAAATGTAGCCCATTTCTTCCACTTCATAGGCTATACCTTGACCTGTCTTACTAGCGGTGTTAGGGTTATTGTGCTCACTGTTGCACTCTCAGGGAAGGTGAGCTGGCGACGGCGGTATATAGGCTGTTTTGGCGAGAAGTGGCCGGGTGTATCGTGGGTTGTCGATTATAGAACAGGCTCCTCTAGGTGGGTTTGGGGCACCGCCAAGTCCTTAGAGTTTTAAGCGTTTGTGCTCGTAGTTCTCAGGCGGATGCTTTAGTAGGGTGAGCATCGAGATTTAGGGCCGGGCATAGTGGGGTATCTAATCCCAGTTTGTGTCCTGGCTTTCGTGGAATCTAATTGGTCACGAGGATTAAGGTCGTCTTTAGGAAGGTTTTAGGTGCGTCTTAGGCTTATGACAGCTCAGCTGCATTTCGGCCTTAATTGTTGTGATAGTCATGGGTCCACTCTTTACGCCGCGTACGATTAATTTGGGTCTCTTGTGTGACCGCGGTGGCTGGCACAAGATTTACCAACCCTGTGTTGCTATAACTAAGTCAAGTTTACACTTATTGCTTAATGTTAACTACTGCTGAGTACCCGTGGGGGTGTGGCTAAGCAAGGCGTCTTGGGCTGCAATGGGCGTGCCTGATACCAGCTCCTCTTGCCTACGGTAGGGGTTAGGGGCATTTACACTGGGACGCGGATACTTGCATGTATGTGTTTAGCAAAAACTAATGGTAAGGTTAGGACTAAGTCTTTTGTCCCTGGGTCGATGAGAAGCCGTCTTGGCATCTTCAGTGCCATGCTTTGCTGTAAGCTACAGGGAC